GGCTCTAACAATTCCGTCACCGTCGACCAAAACAACTGGAAATGTTTCAAAAAAAGTAGGCATACGACGCACAAAAAGTTCACGGCCTTCTTTATCTCTAAAGACAGGATGCCCTAACCACCCAACAGCGATTCCATCCCCGTTATCCATCGAGCCCGCTCTGAACAATCCGCCTTTTGCCGGATTATTCCCAATGTAATCATAAAAAGATAATTTTTCAGGAATTTTCGACCAAGCTTCGGATAAACTTTGATTCTCGGCTAGCCCAGCAACAACTCTTCGATATATTTCTTGCTGGAAATATCCCTGATCCCATTGATAACGAGTGGGACCGAATAATTCAATAGGAGTAGTTGCTGAACCATACCACATAGTTCCAGCAACAACAAAAGCCGCAAAAAAGACAGCAGCAATACTACTGGAAAGGACGGTTTCAATATTTCCCATACGCAATCCTTTGTATAGACGTTGTGGCGGACGGACACTAAGATGAAATAGTCCCGCTAATATGCCCAATGTCCCTGCTGCAATATGATGAGAGGCTATTCCTCCCGGAGCAAAAGGATCAAAACCTCCCACACCCCACGCTGGATTTACGGATTGGACCTTTCCGGTTAGTCCATAAGGATCGGACACCCAGATTCCAGGACCGTACAATCCTGTTACATGGAATGCGCCAAACCCAAAGCAAGCCACTCCTGAGAGAAATAAATGAATTCCGAAGATCTTGGGCAAATCCAAAGAAGGGTTTCCTGTACGTTCATCAGTAAATATTTCTAGATCCCAATACACCCAATGCCAGATGGCTGCCAAGAAGCACAATCCAGAAAACACAATATGTGCCCCGGCCACACCTTCGTAACTCCAAATACCCGGATTCGTTATAGTCCCGCCTGTGATAGTCCAACCGCCCCATGAATCGGTTATTCCTAAACGAGTCATAAAGGGTATAACGAACATACCTTGTCTCCACATTGGGTCGAGAACAGGGTCAGAGGGATCAAAAACTGCTAATTCATATAGAGCCATCGAACCAGCCCAACCAGCAACCAGAGCCGTATGCATTATATGGACAGCCAGCAAACGACCGGGATCATTCAATACGACGGTATGAACGCGATACCAAGGCAAACCCATGGAAAATACCCCTTTATCAACAAAAAATAGACACTATGTAACTTTATTGCATTGGAAAACTTTACTATGGACCTCCCCCTTTCAGTGCATTATCTGAGAGAAAGGATTAATCTTTGTTCCGTAATAATAAAGTAGTAATAATAAAGGAACAATTCAAATTCTGTTCGTAGGAACAAAGAGAAGCAAATCTATTTTATACCCGATAAGTACCAATACGCAATGGGGGGTTGATATCATTTTATATGGTCGTATTCCTTTATCTTTCAAAGTGCCTCAATTTCTGTTATTTTATTCATTCTGTCTTCCTTGAGTTTATTTATAAATTTATCTAATCTATGGCTAAAATATAGGAGAAAAGACAATATTATTAAAAAATAAACCCATTATTACGATTCCACATCAAAGTGAGATATAGTACTTCATTTTTTCTTTCATTTTATGCCTATTGGTGTTCCAAGAATACCCTTTCGAAATCCTGGGGAAAACGCTTCATCCTGGGTTGACATATAGTGCGACTTGTTAGATATAGTGGGTCATATGGGATTTCCCCGTTTTCTCCCCCGATTGAGATATCCTTCTACTTCGCCCAAAAAGGATTGATCGAATCATCCAAAATTTGGAGCGTGAAGTGCAATGAAATAAAATAATATTTTTTTGTTGGGAGGTATCCAGATTAATATTATCTATTAGAATCAAATTTATGGTTGGCTTGTTTGTTTTGACTAATAAAAAAATGCGGTATCCAGGCTCCGTTTAGAAAAAACCCAATTGGTAATAGATTATCTATGATTACTACTTGTATCATATTTGACAATTAAAGTAATTTCCAACTGTTAATCAAAATTACGTGACTAATATGATCAATACGTCGAATATTTGACGGAAGACATGAAATGAATTGAAAAAAAAAGAAGTCTTCGCAAAAAGACGTGGTAATGGGGGCTTTTGCTCTATATGTGCAAATAAAAATCGGGTGGATCTTTACTCGGAGTAGAGCATAAACCTAAAAGAATTGAAGAGGACCATTCAGTAACAAGAGAATGACATCATGATTTAGATTGGATCTCGATGAAACAATACATCAAAAAGAAGTTAGTTTCGAAAAGTTTAGTAAATGCCCCTTTTTTAGATAAACAGGCCAAAACTCATTTTTCAAGAAAAATGGAAGAAAAATTTCTTCGTTGGAATTGAAAATTAGAAAGAGCCTCTTAGGAAAAAAGAAGGAGAGCTAGGATCTACACATTGATTCTTATTTGTTTTCGCGATTTTTGTTGAACCGTATGCATCAAAGGATGCATGTACGGTTCCGAAAGGATCGAATCCTAATCAACCGACTTTATCGAGAAAGATTACTTTTTTTAGGCCAAATAATTAATACTCATCTCGCGAATCAACTTATTGCTCTTATATTATATCTAACTATGGAGAGTGATACCAAAGATCTTTATTTGTTTATCAACTCTCCAGGCGGATGGGTAATACCTGGAATAGCTCTTTATGATACTATGCAATTTGTGCGACCAGATGTACAGACAATATGCCTGGGATTAGCCGCTTCAATGGGATCTTTTATCCTGGTCGGAGGAAAAATTACCAAACGTTTAGCATTCCCTCACGCTTGGCGCCAATGAGTTTTTTTTTGAGAGAAAAAAGACTATGCCTTCACCATATAAAAAATTTTTCAGTAATAATAGCATGGCACTTCGAATTCGATAGAAACAAAATTGTATTGTTTTTTCAAAAACAATTAAAAAACCATTAAATTATGTATCGAAAGAGTAGTATGAAAAAAGGTATTGCCGATTTTTTCTTATCTATCGGAGACCTGTTTCAGTGTCACAAACCTTTTTTTTGTTTTCACACCCAAACCCAAAGAAAGGCTATTTTGGCTATGTTCAGAAAGAAAAGAATACGAAAAAAAGAAACTTTGGGATTGCTGAATCACAAATGAAATAAAAATAAATAATAAAGATATAAAGCAACGGAACCGTCATAGTATTTTTTTAACTCCTAAAAAAAAGGAAGGGCGGTTATTAGATCATTTGCCAATCTGGGTCTGATCTATTAAAGAGCCGTATGCAATGTGCAAACCATGCATGTACGGTTGGTCAATTCTATCGTTTTTTCTTAATTTTTTTTTTATTCTTTTTATCTTCTACTGCCTTAATCGAATAACCATTTATTATGTTCTATCATTAGGGTAATGATCCATCAGCCTTTTAGTGCTTTTTTTATGGCACAAGTAGGAGAATTTGTCCTGGAAGCGGAAGAACTGTTGAAGCTGCGTGAAACCATCACAAGGGTTTATGTACAAAGAACGGGCAAACCCTTATGGATGGTATCCGAAGACATGGAAAGGGATGCTTTTATGTCAGCAACAGAAGCCCAAGCTCATGGAATTGTTGATCGTGTAGCGGTTGAAAAATAGCAAAGATTTCACATAAATCACATTTCAAATCCAATTTTGAAATTTTCATTTTCATATTTATATTTAACAATTTCATAGTTTCTTATTAAATTTACTAAAATTTAGATTTAGAAAAATATATTATATTCAAAGAAATCATAATCATCCGGTTAGGATCAATCTAAACCATCCCCGTTCGATATATGATTCAGATACGATTTCGATGGCAACTCTTAAACAACTTATTAGGAATACAAGGCAGCCAATAAAAAATGTCACGAAATCCCCCGCTCTTAGGGGATGTCCTCAGCGCCGAGGAACATGTATTCGGGTGTATGTGCGACTCGTTCAGATCCTGGACTGGGACAAAAGATAAAAATTCCAGTATTCAATGATCGATACAGTACCAACGAATAGGATAGAATGGAGTTCCTCCATTCACGATCTAAAAAAAAGATCTACCAGATCTTGTTATTGTGTATATTGTGGACTAAATTTTTGGTTTCCATTGGGACAAACACGTGTACCCCTTAATTTTTCAATTTAAGATGAAAAGAATTACCCATTGGTAGCAACTGATTATCCAGGGAAATTCTTTTTTATTTAAAAAGCAGAAAAATTATGCCCAGACTTTTGCAAGAACGGACTCAGAGGGTCAGCTCCCCAACAAATCTTCATAATTAAATACCGTTACTGTATTGGGTGGATCTCCTTGTGAAAGGTCTATTACTGGATAATCCCACGGGTAGAGTCAAAGAGTGTGAACTGTATGAACTGTACAAGTTAATATATTGATTAAATGAAGAACGAAGAAAGCGGCTCCGGTGTATAGAGAGGGCCTTACCGTTTAATTTAAGAAGTAACCATATAAACGATGGAACCCACCATTTCTTTATCCATTTATATTTACTGTGCTTTTTTTCGAGGCATTGATAAAATGCCTCAAACAAAATCGTGGTTGGGAAGGTTATTGTAGCAAAAGTCATTGGAGTTTTGACCTTATACATTGGGAGAACCCGTTTTGTTAATTAATAGGCCAGTAAAGAAAATAAAGAGTAACTGAAAGAAAGCAAATCGATCAGTTATTCCTCAAAGTTTCATTTATTCAATGACCAGAATTAGACGAGGATATATAGCTCGGAACCGTAGAACAAAAATTCGTTTATTTGCCTCAAGCTTTATGGGGGCTCGTTCAAGACTTACTCGAACTATTACTCAACAGAAAATACGAGCTTTGGTTTCGGCTCATCGGGATAGAGATAGGCAAAAGAGAAATTTTCGTCGTTTGTGGATCACGCGAATAAATGCAGTAATTCGGAAAAGGTTGGTATCTTATAGTTATAGTATATTAATGCACAATCTGTACAAGAGACAGTTGCTTCTTAATCGTAAAATACTTGCGCAAATGGCTATATTAAATAAAAAAAGTCTTTATATGATTTCGAATGAAATAATAAAATAAGGCAATTGGAAGGAATCGCTCGAGATGTTTTAAATGGAGTTCCCTTAATAATGAACTCCGGGAAGGTAGAGTAGAAATTTGTATTATAGAATAAGATACGATACAGTCGTTAAAATGAGCAAACACCTTCAATAAAAAAAGATTGATTCCTTGTTCTTACCCAATTCAATTCGTTTTTTTCTTACAACCTGTATTTTAAACAAAAAAGAAATCCTTATTTGAATTCGGATTGGGAGTTTGATTCTATTGAAGAGTAAGCTTATTGATTTGATTTCGGGTTCTAAGACCAGGAGTTCTAGCAGTCGACTCGCCTTTTTCAAATTGTTTTTCATTATTAAGAAAAGGTAACAAAGATAAAATACGAGCTTGTTTGATAGCAATAGTAATTAATCGTTGTTGTTTTAAGGTCAATCGATTTACCCGTCTAGATAATATTTTTCCTTGTTCACTAATAAATCGACTAATTAAACTCATGTTTCTATAAACAATTCGATCCCCCGATTTGATCGGGGGCAAACGCCTACGCAAAGAACGCTTGGACTTATGAAAAAGTCGCTTGAATTTATGCATGTTTTGTTTATTCCTTATCCAAAAAATCCTATTTCGTTTGATCAAACCTAAAATGATTTAGAATTAAGAAATAGAATTTGTTTTTTTTTGTTTTAGAGATTCTATATATTCTATGCTATTAATTTTTTCATATATGTTATATTAATTATGTGTTATTAACTATCTAAGATATAGTTAATATCTCTTTTTTCAGGTTCCTTGAAGGAGTGACACGAAGGTGATCGATTCTATCTATTTCTTTATCTCTCCGTGAATTCGATGTTTGTAACAATAGGGACAGAATTTTCTCAATTCCAATCGACCTGATGTATTGTGTCGATTTTTTTGAGTAATATATCTGGAAATGCCTCTTGATTTTTTATTAACACTAACACCCGGTCGAACACACTCGGTGCATTCCAAAATAACTCTTACTCGGGCATCTTTACTCCTAGCCATGAACCCCCTTTTTGTTTTTCTATTCACTTAACTGTTCTATTTTTCGATCCGAATCGAAGAAAAAGAAAGGAAAGAAAAAAATGGAAGTTGCGAGCTTGAAATCCAATTTATGAAAGATTTCGTTGCAATCAATATATTAATAATAAGTAATACAATGGGTTTAATTATTCTAAGTATTTCCTAGTTAGATTGAGAATTGAAGTATAGTATTTCATTTAATAAGTGTATCTTTATGATACTGTTGCCATAACCACATTTCCATTTTCGTTATCACTATTTAAGCCTGGGGCGAGTTCCGTCTTTTACTGAGGTTGACTAAAATTTGATTCTTTCTCTTTTCTAACTTATTCTACTTCTAAATAGAATAAAATAGAATACTAAACCAACAAAGAAAAGAAAGAGTAGGGAGGGGAGAAGTACTAGTCACAGATATTGCGTTCTATCTCCAATCTTCTTCAATCCCTACTCTGCCAACAGTTAGATCAATAAAATAACTAGAATGAAAAAAAAGGGAATGTCAACGCATCTGGGAAAAAACGATTAATCTCTATCAATAGACCTGCTAAAGACCCAAACCATAAAGTACTTAGTACCGGTGCCGCGGAAAGATATGTTTTTAGATCCCGCATTTTAGAACCTCCTGCTTTATTGTAATACATAAACAAAATAGCTATATGATCAAATGTATATGTAATTAGGAACCACTTGTATTTGTACATGACTCCGTACAAGGATTTAGTAGCTAAAATTTTCCTCTTCTTTTGTAAAATCTTAAAAGAAAAAAAGAAGGTCCCTTCCGCCTGAACCTTCAGCAATTTGAAGGTGGTTTCATATATATATTTATATTTCATACGTGTGTCGATTTATTATTATATGTTATCTGATATGAGACCAAAGACAAAGAAAAAATCGAAATATCATTTTTCTATGGAAATAAAGATAAAGATATGGAAAACAAAATGGGGATTCTCTACAATGACACTGTAAATTAATCGAAAGGGGTGTAGCGCAGCTTGGTAGCGCGTTTGTTTTGGGTACAAAATGTCACAGGTTCAAATCCTGTCATCCCTACTTATTTCTTCTCCTCGGAACAGTAACGAGAGATCAATTGAGATCGATTCAAAATTGGACATAGGCGCTCTTTCATTATATTCTGCTATTGCTATATAGGATAGCATATGTAGACATATGCAAGATGTGTTGGAGCTACAAAAAGAATCCCTTTCCTGACATTCGTTTTTTATTGTGGTAAGAAAGCGCTCTTAGTTCAGTTCGGTAGAACGTGGGTCTCCAAAACCCGATGTCGTAGGTTCAAATCCTACAGAGCGCGATTTCGTTCTTGTTTTGTTAGGTCAAAATAATAATGGAACAGACTCTCAATTTGACCTTTTCGGGATTAAAGTAAAGAAAAAGCACGGTCAATCAAAAAAATCGACCTTAATTAATCAAAGGTCCAGCTGATCACCACGTCTATATTGTAAATATG